TAAGACTAATATAAGCATAGAGAATAGCATAGTATTGTCCGATTCATGGGGATAAAAAAAAGTCTTTGTAGGACAAAAAGGAAAAATAGTAAGAAAAGGCATTTTTGTTACATGAGTATTCATTCGGTATGTTTTCTTCGAAAAAAAAGAAGTCCTTTCCCTTTCATTATTATTTATTTTTAATAAAGCAACTAAAGGAAAACTTTTTTTAATCGATTTTGGCTCTTCTTTACCCCATAGAGATATTGAATAGAAGGAATTTCCTTTTTTGCCACTGTAAGTTTGAAAACGAACGTTTAAATGTCCTTCAAAAGTAAGTAAATAAATCCGAAACATATAAAATGCAGTTAATCCGGCTGTGAAAGAAGCAATTATTGCGAAAATCGGTGAATATAACCAACTATCATTAAGAATTTCATCTTTTGACCAAAAACAAGCAAGAGGTGGAATACCACAAAGAGAAAGTGTACCTACTAAAAAAGCAGTTTTTGTAATTGGCACGTGCTTTCTTAACCCGCCCATAAGAGCCATATTCTGGCTTTTATCTGGAGCGTATCCAACAAGAGCTTCCATTGAATGAATAATTGATCCGGATCCTAAAAACAACAAGGCTTTCGAATAAGCATGAGTAATCAAATGAAATAAAGCGGCTCGATAAGACCCCATACCTAGAGCTAACATCATATAACCCAATTGAGACATTGTAGAATAGGCTAAACCTTTCTTAATATCTTTTTGAGCAAGAGCTAAAGTGGCTCCTAATAATACTGTTATTATACCTATAAAAGATATTAGATTCATTATGTACGGTATCGCTATGAAAAGGGGAAGAAGACGAGCTACAAGAAAAATTCCCGCTGCTACCATAGTAGCGGCGTGGATAAGAGCCGAAATAGGAGTAGGACCCTCCATGGCATCAGGTAACCATACATGAAGGGGAAATTGTGCGGATTTAGCAACTGCGCCGCCAAATAATAGAAAGGCACACAAAGTAACAAATAAAAAGTTAACCTCCTTATTATAAATCAAGTTATTGAATATTTCGAACAAATCCCGAAATTCGAAACTACCCGTTGTCCAATAAAGGCCTAAGATTCCTAATAATAAACCAAAATCCCCTACACGATTAGTTATAAAGGCTTTTTGACAAGCACTTGCCGCACTAGGTCGTGTGAACCAAAACCCTATTAATAGATAAGAACACATCCCAACCAATTCCCAAAAAATATAAATTTGTATCAAATTCGAACTTGTAACTAATCCCAACATTGAAGTATTGAAAAAACTCATATAAGCAAGAAATCTCAAATATCCTTGATCATGAGACATATAATTGTCACTATAAAAAAGAACCAGAATTCCAACTGTGGTGATTAATATTGACATAATAGAAGTAAGCGGATCAATAAAGTGGCCGAACTCGAAAGAAAAATCATTATTGATGGTCAAAGACCATATGTATTGATAGATAGAACTCCTATTTATTTGCTGAATAGATAGATTGACCGAAAAAATCATAACTATACTTAAAAAAAAAATACTAGGAAAAGCCCAAATACGGCGAAGATTTTTTGTTGCCGTTGGAAAAAGTAGAAGTCCCACTCCTATTAACATAGGAACTGGAAGCGGAACGAAAGGTATGATCCAAGAATATTGATATGTATGTTCCATAAAAATAATAATTTTTTTATTCTTAATTAATTGTTTCTGATTCACCGGTTCTTATCTCTTTTAAAAGATAAAAGAGATTACTAAAAAGCAACTGAAACTAAAATGGAATTTTCTATTCGTAGTTAGTTTGAACCTTTCTCAACTACTTCAAAAATTTGCAAAGTGAAAAATAACGAATTATTTTATACTAAGTTTATACTAAGTAAGATTTTTAGGAAAACGTAGCAGCAAATTCCAATTTCCATTATTATTCCCTATTACAAAAATTTATGGACATATATCAAGACTCAAAAATTAGACAAAAAAAAGAAGTACTTTATTTTGATATCAATCATCGGATGTCCCATAACTTTGCCTAATAAAAAAAGAACTAGGTATTTTTGTTTGTTTATTCAGAATAATTAACGAGTTTAATTCGGGATTGATTGATTATGTTCTATTCTAATAAATGGCATTTAATAACCAATTACTAGAAAAGAAAAAAGAAAAAGATTCAAGTTTTTTATTAGGTAGGTAAGGGTTCTTAAGCTTGTTCGATATGTATTTTTTATGTACAAATGTAACATCCCAAAAAGAGACAGAGATAGAAAGTTATCACAAATAACTCCGAAATACAAATTATTTTGCCTCAGCTATTTTATGGAATAGGAATTGAAAAAAAAAAAGATTTGTTTTAAACATTTTAAACAATAGATGTCTTTCACATCCAATTTTTGCAATGAATAACTTTTTATTTTTTGAATGGCAGTTCCAAAAAAACGTAGTTCTATATTAAAAAAACGTATTCGTAAAAATATTTGGAAAAAGGGGGGATATTGGGCAGCGCTGAAAGCTTTTTCATTAGCAAAATCCCTTTCGACCGGGAATTCAAAAAGTTTTTTGTACGACAAATAATTAATAAAACGTTGGAATAATTGGAATCCGCATCCACCTGACTCCAAAAACGAGCCGATTTAGTTTCGAATTTAGATTCAATTTTTTAATATAGAATAGAAAAATAGAAGTAAAAAAAAATAGAAATAGAAAAAGTAAGTAATAAATAATGATTTCCATTCCCTACTGTTTTGAACCAATGGATTTGGCTACTGAATTGGTACTTTTTTTTTTAATTTGAAAAAAAAAAAGAATAAAAATTTGAGAGTTTTGCCTTTATTTCTATTTGAATATGCTTTTCATTCCCGGGATGGGGATTCTTAATTTCCCCATCACCCACCCACTTATAAATAAGACAATAATCAAGGTTTTGTTTTGTCTTTTTTTTTTTTACTTTCTGAATCATCACTCCAAGTGAGAATGAGAAAAGCGTCTTTCGCCATTTCGGCGTATTTCAAATTTCTATACGAATAGTATGCAATTTATAAGTAATAAAAAAATCCTATGTTTGAAAGGGAGGATCAATCTAAAAATATCGATTTTTAGAATTCGGATTTAGAAATCAATTTTTGAAGTAGGACAATAGAAATCAAAATTCTTTTATATAATATGTATAGCTCAATACCTGATTGGTTTGATAAACCCTAAGACAAATTCATACTGAAAAAAACCTAACGATTATCACAAGACAAAAGTTATGCAAATTCAATAAAAGTTTTTGAATTATTGGATATTATGCTTAAATTGTGATCGTGATCCATAAAAAAGAAAAAGAATATGTTATTGTTAAGTTAAATAAAACTGAAACCTTAAAACCTTAAATAACTAAATAAAACGATAAAAAAGAGACTGTTTCAATCTCTATTGAAACAAGTTTTTATTCATCAATTGAATGCTTCCTAAAAAGAAAAAGTATTTCATTGAAACTTTCTCTTTCAATCTCGACGATTAAATAAAAATAAGTTATTATTATTTCTAGCAAGCCGCTATGGTGAAATCGGTAGACACGCTGCTCTTAGGAAGCAGTGCTAGAGCATCTCGGTTCGAATCCGAGTGGCGGCATAACATCTTCTAAAAGATATATAAAAGCCCTATAATGAATTGAATTTCCGATTTCCATTCCGTATACTCGAGAGACTTTCACTTTTTACTTTTAATTTCATTTTTTATTTATGATATTTTCAACTTTAGAACATATATTAACTCATATATCATTTTCGGTCATTTCAATTGGAATTACAATTCATTTAATAACCTTATTAGTCGATGAAATCGTAGGACTATATGATTCATCAGAAAAGGGGATGATAGCTACCCTTTTCTGTCTAACAGGATTATTAGTAATTCGTTGGATTTATTCGGGGCATTTCCCATTAAGTGATTTATATGAATCATTAATCTTTCTGTCATGGAGTTTCTCCATTATTCATAGGATTTTAAAACATCAAAATCATTTAAGCGCAATAACCGCGCCAAGTGCTATTTTTACCCAAGGCTTTGCAACTTCGTGTTTGTTAACCAAAATGCATCAATCCGGAATATTAGTGCCCGCTCTACAAGTTCAGTGGTTAATGATGCACGTAAGTATGATGGTATTCGGCTATGCAGCTCTTTTATGCGGATCATTATTATCCACAGCTCTTCTAGTCATTACATTTCGAAAAGTGATAAGGATTTTTGGTAAAAGCAATAAATTATTAAATGGAACTGTAACTGAGTCATCTTCCTTCGGTGAAATACAATACATGAATGCAAAAACCAATGTTTTACTAAATACTTATTTTTTTTCTGCTAGAAATTATTACAGGTATCAATTAATTCAACAATTGGATCATTGGAGTTATCATATTATTAGTCTAGGATTTATCTTTTTAACCATAGGTATTCTTTCAGGCGCAGTATGGGCTAATGAGGCATGGGGATCATATTGGAATTGGGATCCAAAGGAAACTTGGGCATTTATTACTTGGACTATATTCGGGATTTATTTCCATACTCGAACAAATAAAAAATCGGAAGGTTTTAATTCCGCAATTGTGGCTTCTATGGGCTTTGTTATAATTTGGATATGTTATTTCGGGGTCAATCTATTAGGAATAGGGTTACATAGTTATGGTTCATTTAATTAACAATTCACATCTAATTGAATTGCAAATTGAAGAAAAGAAAGGGCCTGATGAAGACAAACATAGGACAGCGCATATATATAAACGAAACTGAGTGGAAACCGCCGAGAACCTTTTGAATCAAGTAGTGGAGTGATTCAAAAGGTTCTCACAAACGCCAAAGGGGTTTGGTTACAATTCCATTTTTTTTCTTTTTTTATTCATGAAAATTCTCTATAAAAAAATTAGATAGAATAGCTTCGACCTTGTCCACTGATAGTGACAGAACGAAATCCGGATAAATACCAATACCAAGTACGGGTAGAAGAATAGAGATCAAAACAAATAATTCCCGTGGTCCAGAATCAAAAAAATAAGAGTTTACGCCATTAAATAGCTTGTACCCATAAAACATTTGCCGTAACATAGATAATGAATAAATAGGAGTTAATATCATTCCAATTGCCATTACAAAAGTAATCAGTATTTTTGCTATTAAAAAATATTTTTGGCTAGTAATTATCCCCAAAAATACTATCAATTCCGCAACAAAACCACTCATGCCCGGTAATGCAAGGGAAGCCATTGATAAGATACTAAATAGCGTGAATATCTTTGGAATTGGTATAGCCAGTCCGCCCATTTCGTCGAGATAACCATGACGTATTCTATCATAACTCGTTCCTGCTAAGAAAAAAAGTGCAGCGCTAATAAACCCATGAGAAATTATTTGTAAAATGGCTCCGCTGAGTCCTGTATCAGTTATCGAGCCAATTCCTATAATTATGAAACCCATATGAGATACAGAGGAATAGGCGATTCTTTTTTTTAAATTGCGTTGGCCAGGAGATGTTAAAGCTGCATAAATTATTTGCATTGTACCTACTATGATTAACCAGGGAGAAAATAGAGAATGAGCGTGCGGTAATAGTTCCATATTGATCCGAACCAAGCCATATGCTCCCATTTTTAATAAGATTCCGGCCAGAAGCATACAAGTACTGTAATGGGCCTCCCCATGGGTGTCTGGTAACCATGTATGTAAGGGTATAATCGGTGATTTGACAGCAAAAGCAATAAGAAATCCAATATAGAATAGTATTTCCAGTGCCACGGGATACGATCGATTCGCTAATATTTCCAAATTTAATGTTGGTTCATTGGAACCATATAAACCGATACCCAAAACTCCTATTAAGAGAAAAACGGAACCTCCTGCAGTGTACAAAATAAACTTTGTAGCTGAATAAAGACGTTTCTTTCCACCCCATGCTGATAGAAGTAGATAAACAGGAATTAATTCGAATTCCCACATGATGAAAAAAAGTAAAAGGTCACGAGAAGCAAATGATCCTATTTGACCGCTATACATTGCTAACATCAGGAAATAGAATAATCGGGAATTCCGAGTAACCGGCCAAGCCGCTAACGTAGCTAAAGTGGTGATAAATCCCGTCAATAAAATGGGTCCTAGGGAAAGTCCATCAATTCCCAATCTCCAGTAAAAACCAAAAAAATTGATCCATTTATAATCCTCTGCGAGTTGTATTAATGGATCGTCCAATTCGAAATGATAACAGAAGGCATAGGTTGTTAGAAGGAGTTCTAGCACGCATATATATATAGTATACCCCCTAGTCACCTTATTTCCTCTATGAGGGAGACAGAAAATGAAAAAACCCGTGGCTATCGGAAAAACTACAATTATTGTTAACCAAGGAAAAAAGTTCGTGGTAAAGGCAAGATACACTCGAACCAGACAAAACCGTGCTCGAAAAATAGAATATATATTCTTAAATTTTTTTTTTTCGAGTACGGGTTTTTGTCGGTAATCAGTAAGTAAAAAAAGTGTATTCAAAATAGATTCAAGTGGGGTTTTGGGGAACGTATCAATATCAATAAGCTAGACCCATGCTTCGAGTTGTTTCATGCCATAAATAAACTCGAACACTCAAGAAATCCGTTGGACAGGCGGATTCACATCTCTTACAACCAACACAATCCTCCGTTCTTGGAGCAGAAGCAATTTGTTTAGCTTTACATCCGTCCCAAGGTATCATTTCTAATACATCCGTGGGACATGCTCGGACACATTGAGTACACCCTATACATGTATCATAAATCTTTACTGAATGTGACATTGAATCTATCAATTTCTGAATTCATAAATTTGGATCTAGGAATTTTGGAAATGAATCATATATTGAAACACCAGATCAATCAACGATTTACCAGAATTTTGGAATCAATCCATTTCGGGATCAACTGATAAGAGGGAACAAAGATACTTTGATTTTTTACGTTTTCGCCAATATGATCGAGGTTAGGACGTATTATAGATGCTAATTCGAATTTATGAATATTCTGATTTTGAAATACTATTTTATTTATTTTATTTATTCAACAAAGTCGATTGATTGATACAAATCGATTTTCTGTTACGATAAATTGACGAAACAATAGCTGATCCGATAGCTGCTTCAGCGGCTGCAATAGCTATAACAAAAATTGAGAAAATATCTCCTTTTAATTGCCTACTATCAAAAAAATCGGAAAATGTTACAAAATTTATATTAACCGCATTTAGTATAAGTTCAAGACACATCAGGGCCCGGACAATATTTCGGCTCGTGATCAATCCATAGATACCAATAGAAAATAAATAAGCACTCAAAATAAGTACATGCTCGAGCATCATTGACCAACTCCGTACCAATTTAGATTCATTTCAATATGAACAATAAGTCAAGTGATTTGATTGCTTATAATCTAACAAGTATAGAACAAAAGAATATATTGCTAATAGATCGAATCGATAAACTTCTATTTGATTTATACATGAAACGGTATTCAAATAGAATTGAAGGCAAATAGATGTGATAACACAGAAAAGTTGAATTTGGATTGCTGTTGCTAGTTATAAAGATTTTTTACTGACGAGCTACGGCAATTGCACCTATCAAAGCAACTAAAAGAATTATCGAAATGAGTTCAAATGGAAGAAAAAAGTCGGTTGATAAATGAATTCCAATTTGTTGACTATTACTTATCAAATCTTGCTCTATAATCTGGTTGGATCGTGTAGTCCAAATAATCCCGTACCACGACGTATCTAGAATAGTAGTGAGTAAGGACAAAAAAATACTTGTACAAACCAGAGAAGTAACTCCATCCCCAATAGTCCAAAGATTCAAATGAAAATCGTTGGAATAGTCTGAACCATTCATGAACATTACAGCAAATATGATTAAAACATTTACAGCTCCTACATAAATAAGGAGCTGTGCAGCAGCTACAAAAGGCGAATTTGATAGAATATAGAATAAGGATATACAAATAAGAACGAATCCCAATGAAAAGGCAGAATAAATCGGGTTGGTAAGTAATACCACTCCCAGACCTCCTAATATAAGACCCGATCCTAGAAAAACTAAAAGAAAATCATGTATTGGTCCAGCCAAATCCATTATATTAAAATAAGAGATAAATAAATCGAAATGTTTTTTCATGACCTTATTGAACCGACCAGGCAATTTTTTTTTATCAGGCATTCCCGATTGAATTCAATTCAAATCTAATAGGTGTGAATTGTGAATTGATGTGGGTACAGTTATTGGATCAATTTCGTTCTTTTCTTTATTGGAAATGGCAGTTGGAAATTGAAAGTCTATATTTTGAAAAAATTGTGGATATATTAACAGACTTTCAATACAAATTAATTTGTACTTCTCATAATCCAATCTATAGTTGGGATTTGTACCAAACAAAGAGAAAGACCTTATTCCTTTATACCAACACGGAACCCTAGTAATTTCCAATAATAAAGAGATTTACCGATTTTTTCTTTGAGACGAATTCAAAACTGTTCGAATTGTAAAATCGTCAATTACTGACATTGGTAAACGACCTAAAGCAATTTGATTGTAATTCAATTCGTGACGGTCATAAGTAGCAAGTTCATATTCTTCAGTCATTGATAAACAATTTGTTGGACAATACTCAACGCAGTTACCACAAAAAATACAAATTCCGAAATCAATACTGTAATTAAGCAATCGTTTCTTTCGAATATCAGTTTCCAATTTCCAATCAACAACAGGCAGATCGATAGGACATACACGAACACATACTTCACAAGCAATACATTTATCAAATTCAAAATGGATTCGACCGCGGAAACGCTCCGATGTTATTAATTTTTCATAAGGATATTGAATAGTTACAGGGAAACGATTTGCTTGGGATAAGGTAATCATGAAACTTTGACCAATGTACCTTGCAGCTCGTACTGTTTGTTGACCATAATTCATGAACCCAGTTACCATAGGGAACATATCGGGAATATCTACGAATAAATTTTTTCTTTCTCTTGTTTGAGGTAAGCCGTGAATATAGTATCCTTTTTTTTTTGTTTACAGTGAAAGGAGTTGGGAAGAGGTTGTTAATAATAGATTACCGAGAGAAATAGGTAAAAGAAATTTCCAGCCAAGATTTAATAATTGGTCCATTCTTAGTCTAGGTAAAGTCCATCTTGTTGTGATAGAAATGAACAAGAACAAATAAGTTTTAGCTAATGTAATAAAGATACCAATTGTCGTTCCAAAGATTCCATCCGCTTTATTTATTTCAAATAACTCAGGAACAAATATGTACGGAATTGAAAGATTCCAACCGCCCAAGTAAAGAACTGTTACAAATAATGAGGAAACTAATAAATTTAGATAGGAAGCAACGTAAAATAAACCAAATTTTATCCCCGAATATTCGGTTTGATAGCCTGCTACTAATTCTTCTTCTGCTTCTGGTAAATCAAAAGGTAATCTTTCGCATTCTGCTAGGGAAGAAATTAGAAAAACGATAAACCCTATAGGTTGACGCCACAAATTCCACCCCAAAAAACCATATTTTGATTGCGCCCCGACTATATCAACTGTACTTGAACTATTAGATAATCATAGTCGGTGATAACATTACTGTTCCCATCGCTATTACAAAACCGTACATGAGATTTTCACCTCATACGGCTCCTCAGGGCCACAAATAAATGTAAGGACCGGGCAAGTACAAGTATTCGTTATCTTGATATGGTTATAGCATAGATAGACTCGTGGAAGGTCCCCAATTATACCAATGGAATTCTGTCTGCTATAAGAATAAATCAAAAAGCATTTCTGAATTGATCTCATCCTTCAACTTTTTTGGGGTGAGTAATAACTTAATAAATCCTTCAATAAAATACTCTTTGTAGAAATATCTATTGATATTTCGAGCCATCATTTTATTTTGATTACGAAAAAAAAAGAATTAGACATTACATTAGTTCATGAATCATGACACAACTTTTATTTCTATGAAGATAGGAAAGAAATAAGAAAAAAATCGCTTTTCTTTTTATTGTCATTTTCTTTTTTTTCTATTTTTTTTGTTCCTCTTCTTCTTTCTGAGAAAAAGGGGGCCTCAAAAAAGTAAAGGATTATTTCGTTCCTGATAGTAATTTCTTTAATTGGGGGATAGGAGCATACTCTGAATCGGAATTGTGGGGAGTACTGCCTGATCATTTCTACCAACTTAAAGCCCCAATTAGTATTCTTTTTATGTTATGCAGACGTATCTTTTTCGTTAATTTACATAATCTCCATTACTAATTCTTTGTGTGTATTTTAGTGTTCCTTATTATCCACCCATTTTTTTTTTCAATCCCCCGTTCGTTAATATATGTATTGTAATACATTCAAACATATAGTGAAAACTCCATACGGTTGACTTTTGAGCCCGCTTCAAGCTAGGATGACCAATCAACTAATCTTGGGGTAAAGGGCATCTTCCACTTTTGTTTACTTTCACTTAACTCTTGTACATAGGAAATGAGACTCAATCTGCTTTTACTGCGAATTTAGAAGTTGTTTTCTTTCACTCATATATAACTATCTAATTTTTTTATTAACCTAAAGAATAAATAAATGAATAAAAAAAAAAATGCGGATATCCATTAAATTTCTTTTTTTTTTTTTCTAGAAGGAAAAGAAAAGCTTATATTTTAGCGAGTCGCACGTAGAGATATTGATAAAACACATAAAGTTAATGGTATTTCATAACTAATCGATTGAGCAGCAGCTCGCAGACCACCTAAAAACGAATATTTATTATTTGATCCATATCCTGACATAAGAAGTCCAATAGGAGCAATACTTGAAACGGCAATCCATAAAAAAATACCAATATTGAGATCAGCTAAAACAAGGTGATAACTAAAAGGAATTACTGAATAACTTAGTAGAATTGATATGACTGCTATAGATGGTCCAATACTGAAGAAACGAGTATTTCCTCTAGCTGGAAGAAGATTCTCTTTGAAAAGTAGTTTTGTTCCATCTGCTAAAGCTTGAAGAATTCCGAAAGGGCTGGCGTATTCAGGGCCAATACGTTGTTGTATTCCTGCAGATATTTCTCTTTCTAACCACACAATTACTAGTACACCTATTGTGATTCCTAATACAAGAGTCAAAATAGGGGCAAACACCCGTATGGTCCCATAGAGCTCTTTTAAGGATTCCAATCGGGAAAAAGAATTAATATCTTGTACTTCTGTTGTATCAACTATCATTTCAACGATCAACTTCTCCCATAATGATATCTATACTACCTAGTATCGTCATAATATCCGCCAATTTCATTCTTTTAACTAACTGAGGAAGAATTTGCAAATTGATAAAACCCGGTGGGCGAATTTTCCACCGCCAAGGAAAACTACTTTGATCTCCTATCAGAAAAATTCCCAATTCTCCTTTTGGGGCTTCGACTCTCACATAAAGTTCTTGTTTCGGTAATTCAAAAGTAGGAGAAGGTTTTTTACTAATGAATCGATCTTCAAAATCATTCCATTCTGGATCGCTTTCTGTAGCAAAGCATCGTATTTCTAAATTCTCATAGGGCCCCCCCGGAATTCCTTCCAAAGCCTGTTGAATAATTTTTACGGATTCTGTCATTTCACCGATTCGGACTAAATAACGAGCTAATGAATCTCCTTCTTTTTGCCACTGGACTTCCCAATCAAATTCGTCGTAACACTCATAATGATCCACTTTACGAAGATCCCATTCTATTCCAGACGCTCGTAGCATTGGTCCTGATAAACCCCAATTTATTGCTTCTTCTCCACCAAAAATGCCTACTCCTTCAACTCGTTCTAAAAAGACAGGGTTTCGTGTAATAAGTTTTTGATATTCAACAACCCCCGTTAAAAAATAATCACAGAAATCCAAACATTTCTCTATCCAGCCATGGGGTAAATCGGCCGCTATCCCTCCGATACGAAAATAATTATGCATCATTCTCATACCGGTGGCAGCTTCGAATAGATCATATACTAATTCTCTTTCTCTGAAAATATAGAAGAAGGGGGTCTGTGCACCAATATCTGCCATAAAAGGGCCGAGCCATAACAGATGAGAGGCTATACGACTCAACTCCAACATAATTACTCTGATATAGCTGGCCCTTTTAGGTACTTGAATATTTCCTAACTGTTCTGGTCCATTTACAGTTATTGCTTCTGTGAACATAGTAGCTAAATAATCCCAACGTGTTACATAAGGCAGATATTGTATAATTGTTCGGTTTTCCGCAATTTTTTCCATCCCTCTGTGTAAATAACCCAATATCGGTTCACAGTCAATAACATCTTCGCCATCGAGAGTAACGATGAGACGAAGAACACCATGCATTGATGGGTGGTGAGGTCCCATATTTACTCTCATAAGGTCTTTTCCTGTAGCTAGTATACTCATAGGTTTTTCCTCGATCCATTCTTACATGAATTGTTGAAAACAAAAAGAAGTTATCAAGATTCAAAATCTAATAAATCAAATAATTCAAAATTATTTTTTCAAATTAACGATTTTTTGACTCCCGGATATTCAACTGACTAATTAATTCTTTATAACGTACTCTATTTTTCTTTGACAAATAAGAAAGTAGCCGTTGGCGTTTTTCCAGAACTTTCCGTAAACCCCTCTGAGATAAATAGTCTTTTCTGTGCAATTCCAAATGGGAAGTAAGTCTTTGTATCTTATTAGTGAAACTTAATACTTGAAATTCAACAGACCCGCTGTTTTCTTTTTTTTTTTCTTGAAAAGTAACTGAGATGAATGAATTTTTTACCATAAAACGAAATCCTCTTTTCCCTTTCTTTTAATATGAAATTTACTGATCAGTAATAATAATGTTAGTCATTTGAATTGAATCTACACAATCATCTTAAAGCCGTTATGAACTTCCGATAAAATCAATCAACAATGAATCCCATTTTCAATTTGATTAGGGATAAAAAAGGATGGTATATTTCTTCAAAAGAGAAAAAGCGAGACCTAAAAAAAAAATTCAGTTAATTCATTTATAGATCTAACCAATCCGTATGTCCTTAAAGTGGTATCCCGTATCATAATGGAATGGAAGACAAGGCGTGTGTCCATCTCTTTGTTTTCATATACCGGGTATGGTACGTATGGTACGCGATCGATAAGAAAAACGTACTAGTAACAAATTTGCAATCGTGGATACATATGTATCCTTATCATACTGAAACGACTGCCATTATTCGTATTAAACCAATAGCGATTCATACAAACTAAATCTTCTAATCGATAATTGGGCCAAAGAAAGAACTTTAATTTAATTAGTTTCTTTTTCTCTCTAGCAAGATCTTTGCTTTTATGCAAAACGTGACCCCCTTTTTTTACGTTATTACAAAATACGGAATTTCTCTGAATACCATTTTGATTCTTCCAATTGAAACAAATCAGAGTTCTCAATTCTCTACGACGGTTAGGGAATAAAATATTTTCAGGAACAAGCAAATCATAATTCTTTTTGTCTCTATTTCCAGTCATTCTTTGATGTCTTGCAATGGATTCATAATTTTTTTTTTTATGAACATAGCTTTTTTCTCGGTATCTTTTAGTAATTTTGCGCTTATTCTTATGAACCAATGAAATACCTACGATTTGATATATAAAAAACTGTCCATCGTTTTTTACAGACAGACGAAGCGGTTCGATAATAAATATTCCCCCTTTCACCAATTCTGTAAGAGTGAAATCCTTATGAATCATCAAAATATCCAGAACCATTTCTCCCCCTTGAATAGAGGATATAGCAATTTCTCTTGGATTTATCAGTCGAAGCAGGAGACAATAGATCTTGATATTATTTATTATTCTTTGATTTAAAAAAGAATCCCATCTCAACTGAAAATGCAAATACTTTTTTAGGAAGAAATAAAGTTCTGCTTCTGCGTTGTTCTTGTATTGTTTTTTCGTTCTACGTTTTTTGATGTCTGATCCCGAAGAATTTGCTTCAACATCTTTTTCTTGGTTTGAGAGAACTGACCCAAGACTTACTTGGTTTTGTGCATCTGATCGAGGATTCCCTTGGTCTGGGGGTTCTTTTTCTTCTTTACTTCCATTGTATAATTCAAGAGAGTTTTTTTGATTCGATGATATAAAAAGATCTTCCTTTTTCTTTCGAGTTATTTTTTTATTCCCATTTTCATTTCCATTAAAACTGAAAAGAAGTAATTTGATTGGTATGATCCACGGTTTTTTTTTATATGCATTAAAAAATAGCACTAATTCTCGGAAGAACCAAAGCTCCAGATTTGATATAGGACAACTTAGTATTGCTTCATTCATTCCCATCCAATCAAAAAAGAACTTTTTTTTATTGGATGGTTTAATTTCTTCATCTTCATGAATTGTAAGATAAAAAAGAACTTTCTTATTAATTTCATCAATTATTTGATACTTATCAGCCCCAATCTTAGTATTTTGATTCCTGTTGGTACCAATATCAACCCAGACTTCAATATCAACCTTATTTCTAAGACAAAAATCGAGAATTCTCCAATCAAAATATTTTCTATCCGAAAATTTATCCGTATCCATAATATCATCTTCTTCTAGATAATTATTAATAGGGATACCTCCCAACATATCAAATAATTTGCCTTCCCTTATGTTGGAATTAGAAAAGATTTCTTTTTTATTATTTACTTGGAATAATGATTTATGAATATACGAGTCTTTCTTATCTTCATAATTAATAGATTTATATGATAAAAGATCGTATCTATAGTGTTTTTTAAAATTATCTTTTTGATTCTGTAATGGATTCGCTTCAAAAAAAATTTGTTTGTCGGAATGAGTTAATCTATTTTTTTCATATGAATCCTTTTTGTTTAAATCTTTCTTTTGAGCCATACTGTGTTGATTGGCTCTATTTCGCCATTTTTGTGGTACTAATATAGGCCATCTTATCCGAGATAAATCGGATTTATATTGATAATGCCCCTTTAACCAGTTTTTCCATTGATTCATTTCAAAATTCCAAAAAGATTCATGTCTTAATTCGTAATGAAATATTCCTTGTTTTTTAAAATAATCTTTTATTTCCTTCTTAAGAAAAAGGGATGTTCCGTCATATTGAAAGACAAATCTTAAATTATAAAAGTGAATAAGTTGGGTTTGTGATAATTTGTAAAATACATATGCTTGTGATTGTGAGAAAAAAGAGAAATCATAAGAAATCTTTGAATTCTTATTACTAACCTTAGAAAGTGATTTTTTTATAGTCGAAATAAAGTGAATTCCATTTTTACTTGTTTTATTAATTCTTTCCTGATTTGTTTCATTATTGTGGATATTTTTCTCAATAATTTGGATTTTTTTTGGCGATTCAAAAAAAAAAATTGCATTGATTCTTGGAATATTGACAATAGCTAGAAAAATTTTTATGTATATCCTTTCAATGAAAAATTTTATAAAAAAATATGATTTACCGATTAATCGAGTATTTCTTTTTTTTAATATTTGCCAAATCTTTTTGGACGCTCCTAATATTTTAGGACGATAACTTGTTTTGTTCGAACTAATATTTATTTCGTAAGTTAGCAGTCTTTTTTTCTTTTCTTTTGTAATTTTTTCTATTTTCTTTTTTATTATGTTTGTTCGATTAGTCAGATCTTTTATTTTTTTTTCGGGCAGTGCTAAATTTGTCCAATCCATAGATCGAATTTGAATGGACGATTCGTGAATCATCTGATTACTCATTATCAAATCTTTTTTATCTTCACCGAATTCATCTATTTCTCGCAATCTAAATAATGGAATTTGGTTTGTTTTTGAAAGTTCTTTTACTCTTCCTTTTACTTTTAGTAATAGAATTCTTTTGATGACCCATCTTTTTGTTTCTTTTGCGATTTGTTGAAAAATTTTTGTTCTTTCTTTTAAAACTCTTAAAGACTTTGTTTTCAATTGTCTAATTTTTTTTTTTAGTTCTTTGAAAATGGGTTTAAAAAACGAAGGTCTTTTTCGGGGAGGACCAAAAGGCAATTCCGCTTCCATTCCCCAAACTGTTAAAAAACAAAAATCGTTGTTTTTTTGTCCCCCCTTTTTTTTCATTGCATCTTTATTAGGGAATTGTAGCTTAGATTTGTGCCAGGGTTTCAGGCAAAAAGGAAATAGGATCTTTATCTGAATACCCTCTGTTAACCAGTTTTTCGGAAATTCTCGTTCGGATAATTGAACACCATTATGGGTGCATTTTACATACATTTCCCTATTCCAATCCTTTAAATCCTCGGACCATTCGGGAATTTGAAATAATAGCATGCGAGCAATATTTTTAGCTATTATCAGTGAAGGTAATATAATATATTTTCTAAGAATCGATTGAGTTAATAATACAAAACTTCTGAGTACTGGAGCAAAAAAAAATGTATTCCAGATTTCTGCTATGGGTATCTCTGTTTTTTCTTTTCTTTTGTATTTTTCTCTTTTGTCCTCCTCTTGGTTATCAATTTTTTTTTGCTTTTCAATTTTAGAATCAGAAAGTTTTTGGTCTTTTTGTTTCCACATCCAATTTTTTAAAATTACTTTCATCAGTTCGGAAATATCAAAAGAAAAAAAAAAAAGTTTGTCTAGCCTGTCCAAAAAAAGCGGGGAATGCACATTTGCTTGAAACAGTTCCCAAGTAATAGTTTTACGTCTTTGTGCGCGCATGGAGCCTTTGATTAGACCTCGACGAAAATCCGATTGTTGTAAATAATGGGTCAAATTCACTTTCTTTGCTTGCTTAGGACTCTTAGTATATTTGGTATTAATATACGTGGAGGTATTTGGCTTTGGCTGGTTATCAGTAAAAATAACTACATGTTTGAACGTTCTTGAACGAATTGCCCCTGCTACAGTTTCGCCCCTGTTTTTCTTTTTTTGTCCTAAACCGTTAATTGAGTTGTATGACCAGCGAGGAACTTTTTTACTAATTTCTTTTGTTCCAATAGAGTTTTTTCTAATTCTTTGGTCGTTGGGATCCGTTATAACTACATCGAATAAAATTTTTAAAATTAGTATTCGATCTTCTGAATCAATTTTTTCTTGTGTGTGTTCTGGAAATAAAGAACGTACTTTTTTTGTTGAAAATAATTTTATACGAAACCTATCTAGTGTCTGCTCAAATTCGGGATAATTCTTAATAAGAAGAAGACCATGGATTTTATTTATCCAAAACGTCCTGATGTTCTTTTGGCTAGAAGTTGCATTTAGCGTTAGGGGTGAAAAAAAAAATTGGATTCTTCCACGATAAGGTCCATGCAAAAAAGGATCATATTTTTTAGGTAAGTATTCTTGTTTAGTCTTATCATTACACAATTGAGTCCTTTTTTCAAGTACATTCAGAGTACTAGATCCTTTATCTAAAACTTGGATTCTATTCCTAAACTCCTTGTTTAAGTTCTTTTTTTTTTCATTGGTGTAACTCCAATTATTATACAATTCATCAGAGGATAGTTTTTCTTT